TGTATCTTGGATTGACATATAATGCGACTTGTCAGATATAGTGGGTCATATGGGATTTCCCCGTTCTCTCCCCCGATGGAGATATCCTCTGTTTCGCCCAAGAAAGATTGATTGAATTATCAAAAATTTGGAGCGTGAAGTGCAATGAAGTGCAATTAGATCCATTTGTGGGGGGTAGTCAGATTAATATTATCAATTAGAACAATTTATGGTTGGCTTAGTTGGTCGAATAAAATGAAGTATTCAGGCTCCGTTTAGACAAAACCTAATTGTGAATATATTTATGATTACTACTTCTATTTATATGATAAACTTATATCATAAATGATTCTATATAATTCTAAATTTCTATAAATTTAGAATTATATAGAAAGAGGAGTGATCTCAATAATCAATTGAGTAATATGATGAATACGTCGAATATTTGGCGGAAACGATAAAAGAAATGAATTGAAAAAGAAAGTTGTAACACAAAGACAAAGACGTGGTATTGGGGTCATTTGTCCTATATGTGCAAATCCAAATCGGGCAGATCTTTACTCGGAGTAGAGCATAAACCTAAAAAAATGGAAAAACCCATTCAGGAACAAGAAAATGACATCGTGATTTGGATTGGATCGCGATGAAAGAATACATCAATGATAAGTTCGTTCAATAAGTTTAGTGAATTCTTTTTTTATTATAGATAAAGAGGCCAAAACTTATATCCTTCTTTAACTTTTAAAATGGAAGAAAAACCCCTTTCGTTAGAAGTTAGAAAGAGCCTGCTATGAAAAAAAGGGGGGGCTGGAATCTACAATCTACACATTGATTCTTTTTTTTTAGCAATTTTTGTTGAACCGTATGCATCAAAAGGTGCATGTACGGCTTCTACGGGATACAAATTTTATCCTAATCAACCGACTTTATCGAGAAAGATTACTTTTTTTAGGCCAAGTGGTTGATACCGTTATCTCGAATCACCTTATTGCTCTTATGGTATATCTCACTCTAGAAAGCGATACCAAAGATCTGTATTTATTTATAAACTCTCCTGGCGGATGGGTAATGCCCGGAATAGCGATTTATGATACTATGCAATTTGTACGACCCGATGTACAGACAATATGCATGGGATTCGCCGCTTCCATGGGATCTTTTCTCCTGGTCGGAGGAAAAATTACCAAACGTATAGCATTCCCTCACGCTTGGCGCCAATGAATTTTTTATTTGAGAGACAAAAGAAGACTATGCCTTCGCCATATGAAAATGAAATATGAATTATTAAGTAATAATAGCATGGCACTTTGAATTCGATATGAAATTTTTTTTTTTTATTTTTTTTTTCAAAATATTAGATTATGTATCGAAAGAGTAGTATGAGATAAAGGGTATTTCGGATTTTATCTTATCTATCAGGGTCAGCGTCACAAACTTTTTTTAACGACGGAAGGCTCTTAACAATATTTATGTTATGAAAGAATATAAACTAAAGAAAAAACATGATTGTTTTTTCTTTAGTTTATATTTGAAAAAAAAAAGAAACTTTGGGATTGCTGAATCACAGACGAAATAAATATAGAAAGCAACGGGGCCATCATAGTATTTTTAAACTCCTCCAAAAAGAAGGGTGGTAATTGGATCATTTACCAATCTGGGTCTGACAGACCCTATATTTTTATTTTCTCTTTCTTCCACAGAAAGTGAATTCCATTGTAGAGCCGTATGCAATGCGCAAAAGATGCCCGTACGGTTGTTCAATTCTATCTTTTATTATTATTCTTTATATCTTCTCCTCGCCTCATTGTGCGACATAGACATAGAGGACCCATTTATGATTTTATATCAGCAGGGTAATGATCCATCAACCTGCTGCGGCTTTTTATGGAGCACAAACGGGGGAATTTGTCCTGGAAGCGGAAGAATTACTGAAACTACGCGAAATCATGACAAGTATTTATGCACAAAGAACGGGCAAACCCTTATGGGTTGTATCTGAAGACATGGAAAGGGATACTTTTATGTCAGCAACAGAAGCCCAAGCTCATGGACTTGTTGATCTTGTAGCGGTTAAATAAAAAAAAAAAATAACAGGGATTTCACACAAATCCGCGATTTCAAATTTTCTTACTCCTTAAGAGATTTCATATTAACCTATTAAATAGAAGTAATTCATAATCGTCCGGTTAGGATCGATCTAAACCAGCTTATTATGTATACGATTCAGCATGCCAACTATTAAACAACTTATTAGAAACACAAGACAGCCAATTAGAAATGTCACGAAATCCCCCGCTCTTGGGGGATGTCCTCAGCGCCGAGGAACATGTACTAGGGTGTATGTGCGATTCGTTCAGATCACGGACTGGGACAAAAGAAACGAAAGAATTTTTCCAGTATCAATGATCAATACCAGTAAATAGGATAGAATGGAAAAACTTCATTCATTGTCTAAAAAATATCTATCATATCCTTTTATTGTGTATGAAATTTTTGGTTTCCATTGGTGCAAATCCAATCGCCTCTATTTTCAATTTAAGATGAGAAAAAATTCCCCATTGGTAACAAATGGTTATCCAGTAAGCGGGGGAAATCCTATTTCATTTAAAAAGCAGAAAGATTGTTCCTCTACTCTTGCAAGAACGGACTAACAGGGTCAGCTACTCAGCGAATCTTCATAATTAGATATCGTTACTGTATAGGTAGATCTCGTTGTGAAAGACCTATTACTGCATAATTCATGGGTAGAGCCAAAAAGTGTGAACTGTACAAGTTCTCAATAGCATTGATTAAATCAAGGAAGGGGCTCCGGTGTATAGAGAGGACCTCACCGTTTAGGAAGTAACCATAGAAACGAAAGAACCCATTATTTATTTATCCATTTTTTCCATACAATTTCGTATTTCGAGGCGAAATGTCTGGAAAAAAAAAAAGAGCGTGGTCAGGAAGGTTATAGTAGCAAAAGCCATTGGAATTTGGATTTTATACACTGGAATAATCCGTTTTGTTATTAATAGACTAGAAAGGGGGAAAAGAATAACTAAAAGAAGGGAAATTCATTAGTTATTTATCAAAGTTTCATTTATTCAATGACCAGAATTAGACGAGGATATATAGCTCGGAGACGTCGAAGAAAAATTCGTTTATTTGCATCAAGCTTTCGAGGGGCTCATTCAAGACTTACTCGAACTATTACTCAACAGAAAATAAGAGCTTTGGTTTCGGCTCATCGGGATAGAGATAAGAAAAAGAGAGATTTTCGTCGTTTGTGGATCACTCGGATAAATGCAGTAATTCGCGATAATAAGGTATCCTATAGTTATAGTAGATTAATACACAATCTGTACAAGAGGCAGTTGCTTCTTAATCGTAAAATACTTGCACAAATAGCTATATTAAATAAGACTTGTCTTTATATGATTTCCAATGAGATCAGAAAATAAGGAGATTGGAAGGAATCCATTGGAAGGTTTTCAAATGGGGTTACCTGGAGAATGAACTCTGGGAAGGTAGAGTAGAAATCATTATGATAATAAAGTCGTCAAAATGAGTGAACACATTCAAAAAAAAGATTTATTGCCAATTCTTGTTTTTTATGACTGACGACACGACAATCAAATCTTGATTCTCGTATTTTTCGAACAAAACATCAATCCGCGTTTGAGTTCGGATTGGAATTTGGATTCAATTGAAGAGTAAGCCTATTTTTTTCTGGTTCTAAGACCAGTAGTTCTAGTAGTCGACTCGCTTCTTTCAAATTGTTTCTCATTATTAAGAAAAGGTAACGAAGATAAAATACGAGCTTGTTTTATAGCAATAGTAATTAATCGTTGTTGTTTTAAAGTCAATCTATTCACCCGTCTAGATAATATTTTTCCTTGTTCACTAATAAATCGACTAATTAAACTCATGTTTCTATAATCAATTCGATCCCCCGGTTGGATCGGGGGCAAACGCCTACGAAAAGATCGTTTGGATTTAAGAAAGAGTCGCTTGGATTTATCCATGATTTTGTTTATTCCTTATACCTAAAATCCTATTTCAATCGGATCAAAAATTATATATTTCTATTTCAAATAGAAATATATAATAAAGAAAATTGAAATACATAAATATATAAAATATATAATTATAATAAATAATGAATTCTAAATTATAATAGATAAGAATTTTTCAATATTATTTATTATATAATATAATATATAATGTAATATTATTGATATAATCTAATGTTATTAGACATTTTTCATGTTCTTTTGAAGAGTAACACACAGCTACTCGATTCGATCTATTTCTTTATCTCCCCGTGAACCGTATGTTTGTAACAACAGGGACAGAATTTTCTCAATTCCAATCGACTAGGCGTATTGTATCGATTCTTTTGAGTACTATATCTGGAAATGCCCGTTGATCCCTTATTACTACTCTTTCGAACACAACTGGTACATTCTAAAATAACCGTTATTCGAACATCTTTACCCTTGGCCATAAGCCTCCTTTGAGTTTTTGATTCAACCAACTCTTCTCTTTTCCGATCCGAAGCGAAGAATAAGAAAGAAATACAAAAATAGAAGTTACTAACCCGAAATCAAATTCTAAAAGATTTCGTTGCAATCAATATAGAAATATCAATAGAGTAATAGTCAATAAAATAATAAGTAATACAATAATTTCTAATTCTATTTAGAATCGCCATACAGTATTTCATTTTAGTACCGTTTATTATACTGTTGCCCTAGCCGCATTTTCATTTCCGTTTCGCTCTAGTCTATTATGAATGAAATAGGAACCTGAACCCGAGTTTCACTGAGCGGAGGTTGAATTCCCCTTTTTTCTTTATCTTTACTGCCTTATCTTATTCGATCTAATTCGAAAAAAAAAAGGGGGGGGGGGCGGATTAGTCACAAATATTTGATTGTATCTCTAATCTTTTTCACCCCTTCCCATGTCAATAACTAAAATGAAAAAAAAGGGAATGTCAGCGCATCTGGGAAAAAACGATTGATCTCTATCAATAGACCTGCCAAAGAACCGAACCATAGAGCACTTAGTACCGGTGCCACGGAGAGATATGTTTTTAGATCTCGCATTTAAACTCCTCCTTCTTTACTTTATTCTGTATTGTAATACATTATATTATGGTAATACATATAGTATCATAGATATAGTTAGGGCCGCTTTTATTTGTACGCGGAATCCCTAATTCAAATTGAAATCTACAATGATTCAGTAGATAAGATTTTTCTTTTCTTAAAACAGAAAAATAGGCCCCGTTCCGCCTGAGAATTCCCGAAAAATATTCATTTTTTTTTATGGCGGGTTTCATCATAATCATATAAGTCCTTTCTTTTTTTTTTTTTCTGGTATATGATATGAGACCAAAAAGAAAAGAAGAAATGGCAAGATAAATTGTGTATATTAATGGAAGAAATCAGGATGTGGAAAACAAGACAGGGATTCTCTACAATGACACTGTAGACCAATTGAAAGGGATGTAGCGCAGCTTGGTAGCGCGTTTGTTTTGGGTACAAAATGTCACGGGTTCAAATCCTGTCATCCCTACCTATTCCTTCTCCTCTGAGCAGTAAGGAGGGGTCAATGTCAATTGAGATCGATTCAAATTGGATATACATAATCTTTAAATTTATTATATATGAGTTTTCTTATATATGCATGCAAGATGTATTAGGGTTATAAAAAGAATCTTCTTCTTTCGAATCTTATCTATTGGGATAAGAAAGCGCTCTTAGTTCAGCTCGGTAGAACGTGGGTCTCCAAAACCCGATGTCGTAGGTTCAAATCCTACAGAGCGTGATTCCGCTCTTGTTAGGCCGATAATTCCACTGCAATAATTGAACAGCAAGACGAATTTGACCTCCTGCGGATTAAAGAAAGGAGGAGGTCGGTCAAAAAAAAGGAGATGTTAATTAATCAAAGGTCTAACTGATCACCACGTCTGTATTGTAAATATGCAGTTACGAATAATCCAGCCAAAGTAATAGGAATTAGACCTAAGACGATTCCAAATAGAAAAACTTCAATCATTTCAATTTGTTTGAAAGGGAAGAAAAAGAGAGGTAATATATATCCTTAATTAAATATTAATCCGTATTGCCCATGAATCTCCATGAACCTCAATGACCAATAATTGGCAATTGTCGCGGTAAGGAACTATAGAATATATGGAATACCACATAAATATTTCTTTTTATGAATTGCTCATTCAATTAATTTCAAATAAGTCGTATCTTGCTCAGACCAATAAATAGAACTGAGGTTATAGTTAAAGCCGCTAGTAGAAAACCGAAATAACTAGTTATAGTAGGCATGAAGGAGCTAAATGAAATATGTTCTTTTTATACATATGTTTATAAAGCACTTCCCTAAGTTTCAATTCTTTTGAAAGATAAGAAGATAAGCAAAAATACCAATTGACAGAATAAGTTCAATTGAAAGTTTTTTTCATCAATCATTATTATTATAGACGGTACTAATAAAAATAGATTGACAGGGGGTAGAAAAAGAAATCAATTCATCATTCGTGACATTTACCGATCCCATAATTCCAAATCAACAGATTCATTGGGCAACTCTTGAGTAAATTATTAAAATAATAATAAGAACTATGTTGTGTAACTTCAAATTTCATTAAAAAAATGAAACTTTATTTGACTCAATATGGAAGAAAATTAGAAAATCATTTCTACTTTGATCCTTTCTTTGTTTTTATTGTATCGTGTATATTGAATCCATTTTCTATTTTAGAATAAAGAGTGGCCTTTTAATATCTTTTACTTTATTTATATTTACTTTTAATAATTTATAATAATTTCATTTTCTAATTTTAACTCATTAGATTCAGTAGTAGGTTCATTCACATAATATCTCGAATGAGAAAAAAAAACGGGTATGGGTATCGCACAATCAGATCACTCGAAAAAATCAAATCTTTTTTTGGTCCAACTAGATTCTAAAACTGGTAATTCCTAGTTCTTTTCTAGGTTCTACATTTTCTCTTTCCATATTATATATAAAGCCCCATCGTTGTAGTTAGGTCAAGAAAAAGCCAAGCCCTTTTTTTTTTTCTAATAAAATAATGCGTGTATCACAAATATTTATTATTACAATTACTTTATTCATTGTTTTCTTTCTGTTGTCGAATACTATCTACTACTGTTACTTGGTATTGGACGACTACCAAATTCCTTAAAATAAAAAAAAAAAGGGGGGGGGGGAGAATTACACCAAAAAACCTCTTCTAAAACTTCGAAAGGGGGATTTCTAGATTTCGCATCTAATTGAATTGTGGAAAAATAGAATAATTTCCTTCATGAATTATTAGAAACCAACCCGCCAGATTCACATTTTACCTGATCCTCAGTTTCTAGTCTGAAGCCAATAATGGAGAGAAACCCTATACTACAGGAATTTTAGGAATTTTCTATTGAAATGGTTCTACATCGACAAGCAACAAGAAAAGAAGAAAGAAATTATCGAGAACTCGATTTCGATACTGATTGA